TACAGATTGATTATGTATCAATTAAGATTTAGTTAGGTATCCATTTGGTAATTTTTTGAATTATATTATATATATCATTAGAGAAACACAATTTGCAATTAAAATGCAAGAATCGTTCATCAATTTACAGTCAATAGTTAACGGTTCCCATTTCTCCTGAATATTTTCTTTTGTGACTGAAAATACATATTTGGTTTTTCAATAGAAAAAAAAAAAAAAGGAAGGCCTTTATTTTATATTTTATTTTTGAGTTTAGGAAAAAAAATAAAGGAAAACAGGATTGCAGATACACATAAAAAAAAAAAGAGGACTATTCTCATATATTTTGTATCGTTTTGGCGGCATGGCCGAGCGGTAAGGCGGGGGACTGCAAATCCTTTTTCCCCAGTTCAAATCCGGGTGTCGCCTCATCCAAAAAAGAATTGAAATTCTCTCTTTAGTTTTACTAATATAACTTGCATTTTTTTCCAGCAGAAGCAAGTGGAAGAAAAGGACTCTTTTTATTTCCTTGATTCGCAGTATCCGCGTTAGGGATTTGGTTTTCTAAAATAAAATGCTATAAATCATTGCGTCTAGGCTTCAAGGAAAGATTCTAATAATGAAAAGGAATCATTAACTCTTGATATGATAGTCTTTTGACTACTAATGTAGTGACTGCTGACTGGTTCTAAAATGAGATTGGATATATGTATAGGGGATCTATTTTAGTTTCGGAAAGCGGAAGATACTTTATATACTTATGAAAATAAAATCTCTGATTGTTCCCAGATTCAATTATTATTCTATTCAATAGAATTATCTATTTTGTTCTATAACTTTTTAGAAAGTTATATTAAGTAAAAAAGCGAATTCCTTCTTTTTGGTAACCCGCAGTCACGAATGGAATAGGCCGTCTCCCGAGCGACTCTATGAAACAATTAGGAGACGGTAAAGATTAGATCAAATGAGAAAGGAATAGGTATGTGTGATCTAGCTTGATTCTCAACTTTTCTACTTATCTACTTAAAAAAAAATTAAATGGAGGGCAACAAAAGAAAGACCAAGCTTTTCCATTAGACTCAAAATCATATAAGAACTTGTTTGTTAGTTGATTGTTTCATCAATGGTGAATGGTGTTGTGCCTGAATTTTTTTTTGACTCTGCACTAATAATTTCACTATTATTAGTGAACAATAATGGAATAATTATTTTATATTCATAGAGATAGGGGACATAATTTACATGGATATAGTAAGTCTCGCTTGGGCTGCTTTAATGGTAGTCTTTACATTTTCCCTTTCACTCGTAGTATGGGGAAGAAGTGGACTCTAGAAGTACTACTAATTGAGGAATCAACCTCAAACTGTATCAATTGTTTTATAGATTGTTCTGCCGAGCCTTTTTTTTTTCTTTTATTTGTTTTTTCCCTTTTTTACTGTTCAAAGAAAAAAGTTTTGCTTAGTAATTTGAAAATGTATATATACTTTCGACCCAAAAGAACATAGACATCGTGGTTGTCCAATAAGATGCTCCGCGTAATAAGATATTTCCTCGGGCTAGTCACTCACATATTGCATGCTTACCACTCGTTTTATTAATTATTTTAGTTATGCTTTTTTTTGCTTTATGGAACTCATTTCATATCATGCTTAAAACGTTAAAGATGGGGTTTGCTAATGATTTTTGAAATCCGAAGAGAAGACCTTTCCACGGAACCAAACCCCTCTATCATTTTCAAATTGTTCAATCAATTACTTCTTTAGAGTGGTAAAAAAATATTATTTTATTACTATATGCCCATAACATTTTTTTCCATCATTGATTTGATTCTTCGGATGGATATCAGGATTCATATTGAAAAGAATCATAAATCTATGAATGAGAATCATAAGAGTAAGAGTTGCCTTTCGCGATTGATTAGAATCAAGATAAACATAAATGAAATCAATAAATGAAGCAAAGAAATAGAATTGGGATACTATGTACATTAACATTAGATATAGGGAATTAATCTATATGAATATGAAGATATATATTGTAGGTTGATCTATATTCAACCTGTATATTTATCTTTATACAGTAGAACTTTACACACTCCAATAACTATAATAGCTAGTATGGTAGAAGGATTCATAGATATCTTTCTACCATACTATCGGATCTCATAGAATACTGCTCTCGTAGAATACTTATAATTCTAGTACACTCATTTCATTTAAGACGCTAAATTGGAATCCTTTTGATTTTCGTTTTATTCTCTTCAGTCATTGATAAGAACTAAAAAGTAAAGTTTAATTCAAATTAATCACTTTGACTGATTGTTTTTACGTATATTATAAGTAAAAAAGCAGTAGGAACTAGAATGAACAGTGTAGTAGCAATAAATGCGAGAATATTTACTTCCATAATTTCATCGTTTCATTTTTTTTTTATTCGCAATAACTTAGGATTTAATCCCATAGAAATGAGAAATCTTTGGCTTGTAAATTCAATAGTATGAATTACATCGCGATGATATCGAATCCTATTAGAATATCATGAATAACAATATCTGAACTATCAAATCAATTCATCGTCGAGAATTGAATAGTATAACATAGGAAGATCTTTTATCCATACCAAATTCTAAATTTTATTACTGATCCAATCAAAAATTTGTTTCTTTTAGTATTTTATTTATCATTAAAAAAAACTTTTTTCAACTTAAACTAAAAAAATAATAAAAAATTCCTTCGCTAAAAGAGATGGAATCCTTGTTTGATTTTAGTAATATCCTCTTTACTTGAATTAGGAATGGGACATATATATCAAAAGTCCAGTGTGAAATTTGAATGAGATAGATTCTTTAAAATTAAAATTCGTAATTTTAATTAATAATTTAGATTACACAAAATCGGAAAGATATTTTAATATGAAAAATTCTATCAAAGTAACTATGTGAAATTGATTTTGGTGAAATTGATTTTGTATCGTACAAATGGAATTTTTGTATGTGCTACCCGAAACATATAGTACTCCCACAATCGGAAGTAATTCAAAAAGCCAGGCCCATTCTGGTATCTATTGTTTGAATCCTGAATATGATTCTACCAATAATTGTACTAATCTACATATGCCTTTATCCCATGAAAAAGTACTTCTTAAAGAATTGCAAATTTCCAGATTTGTTTGGTTTCATAATAAATGTGAAAAAATAAAATATAAAAACTATAAAACAAGAAAGATCCGAAAATTCTGTTATGTTATTTGTTCTCTCTTTTCCAATAAAGTAAGAGATGAATTGATATATCTATTTTGATTGGATTTGGATCCGTGTCGGGACTGACGGGGCTCGAACCCGCAGCTTCCGCCTTGACAGGGCGGTGCTCTGACCAATTGAACTACAATCCCAGGGAAAAAAATGTACAACATATATGTTTATGATTTCATTGCCTTCAAACCTCTTCTATGTGGATCTATGTAGATTTTAGATTCTATGTAGATGAAAATCTACATATTGTAACAGAGGCGCGAGTAATGTATTGATATACACACAGACATGCACTTTACTTTAATGAGAGGAGCATAGATTATTAGTCATTTTTATTTATTGCAAAATTGATTGCTAATCAAATCAATCTTTCAAAGAATAACGAAAAAAAAAAAAAAAAGAGTTTTTTTTTTCGTTATTCTTTTCTTAAACTTGATACTTACAGATCCTAATCCGAATCGAGATCATTATTAAGATAATAATTTTTTGAAAAAAAAAACAGAAATCGGACTTTTTTTTATTCTTCCGTATCCAAAATTTATGAAGAAGAAAAAAAGGGTTATAACCTTTCATGGTGGATCGGCGAATTAGTGGGTCGAGCTGGATTTGAACCAGCGTAGACATATTGCCAACGAATTTACAGTCCGTCCCCATTAACCGCTCGGGCATCGACCCAAGAAGAATCCATTCTAGGCTTCTTTTTTTGATAATTCCTGATCAACTTTCTTTCGTAGTACCCTACCCCCAGGGGAAGTCGAATCCCCGCTGCCTCCTTGAAAGAGAGATGTCCTGAACCACTAGACGATGGGGGCATACTTGCCCAACTGCCATCATACTATGATCATAGTATGAATAGTTTTTTGAAATTGTCAATATAAATAAAATGGAATAATGTGAATCAATTCAAAGGATTTTTATGTCTTTCATGATTCCATAGAATTTTATAATTTGTCATTTTTATTTATTTTATGAATGGTTCATTCTAATTACCATTTTTGAATTCTATAAAAAATTGGATTTTTATCAAAATTATTTGATCTTTTATTTCAAATTTCAATTGTTATTTATTAGTTATATTAGTTAATTTATATATAGTATATAGAATTTGATATAGATTATATATAATCTATATTACTCAATTTTTATTATTTATTATAAAATAAATATTATTATTATAATTAGAAAATTAATATTCTAATTAATGAATCTATAGATTCATTAATTATAGTTATTTTATATCTTTATAGTTAAAATAATTAGAGTGATATATAAATATTATAATATTTTTTAATAGAGTGATATTAATTATATATCAATTATATATATTACTATGAATTAATATAAAATTGGATAATAAAAAATGAAAATAGTAATTAGAAGTAAATTCTTAAAAAAAAAAACATTCAAAATTCTAAATATTCTAAAACTAATAAGTGATTGCTCTGCTATATGTCATAAAAGTTGATTAAACTCCATTTCTCATACTTTCAATCAGTCATTGAATCATTATTATAAGGTTATAGGTAGTTCTATCTCATACTAAGACAAGAAACTCAGGAAATTCAAAAAAGATCAATTTTGAAATATGAGAAGAGGGATAGGTATCTATAAATGCTTGCAAAATTGTTTTTATCGACAAGTTGCTTTATCAATGAAATATCTTTGATCTATGTTGAATTGGTTGGTGGGTACATGTATCAATCAAATGAATTTCATTATGCTATGGCTCAATATTCAATTAGGATTGGTCTTTTGAAACAATTCATTGCAT